CTTCGGGTGTCGAAGGAATTGGACGCATAGAAATTCAAAAAAGAATCGACCTGATACAGGTAATAATATATATGGGATTCCCAAAGTTATTAATAGAAAATAGACTACGAGGAATTGAAGACCTAAAAATAAATGTACAAAAAGAATTGAATTGTGTGAACCGAAAACTCAACATTGCTATTTCAAGAATTGCAAAACCTTATGGACACCCAAATATTCTTGCTGAATTTTTAGCCGGCCAATTAAAGAATAGGATATCGTTTAGAAAAGCAATGAAAAAAGCTATCGAATTAACCGAGCAAGCTGATACAAAAGGAATTCAAATACAAATAGCAGGCCGTATCGACGGAAAAGAAATTGCACGTATAGAATGGATAAGAGAGGGAAGGGTTCCCCTACAAACCATTCGCGCGAAAATTGATTATTGTGCCTATACCGTTCGAACGATTTATGGGGTATTAGGTATTAAAATTTGGATTTTTATAGACGATAAATAATAAGAATAAGACTTTGGTCTGTCTATTTCGGTTTAAGAAGAGAACACAACATTTTTTATTTTACGTCAAACCCATTATAATTTAAAATTCCACAAGTTTAAATAAAATTTTTATTCATATTTTTTTGATAGAATTGCTATGCTTAGTGTGTGACTCGTTGGTTTTTGCTATAATTTTATTATGTCTAAAATGGTAAGAACCCATAATATGAAATATGAACTAATAACTATAGAACTAATAACCAACTCATCGCATCACATTATCCGAATCCAAATAAACAGTCAAGATATGCTTTTTTAGTCTTATCGTTGCAGCAACTGAATTTTTTTTATGCTAACTAAAAAAAAATATAAAATTCATTTTTAAGCAAAAAAAATTAAAATAGAAAAAAAAAGATACGGATAAATGGAAAGATGAGAGAAAGAAAAAAATCAATATAAAAGATATAGGATTCCAATATAATATGTATATATGGTCTTTGAAACATTTCATAAACAACAACAATGTAATAAAGCATTAATAAAGATTCTCGGATAATTATATGAGATGAATCTGTAAAAAACGTATGAGCTTCAAGCCAAGAAAGACTAAGGGGGTTGGCTAAATAACTAATTTCATTAGGAGCTCTGTTGTCCAATTCAGGTCTAACTATCTATGAATCAAGAAGCGGTGGGAACGATGGAATCCGTGAATACATAAAGATTCTGTTGAAAAGGAATCCTGATAATTCAGTGGGAAGGATGGCGGAATGAACCCGAAATAAACCTGAAAAATAATAAACTAACTCTACAGTTGAAATAGAGATTGAAAGAGTAAATATTCGCCCGCGAAAAATTTTTTTTAACAATCTAATTAATAAATTAAATAAATATCTTGATTCAATAGATTATTGCATGTATATCTTAATTCTCTTCTAAATTTTTAATTTGCGAGGAGCCGGATGAGAAGAAACTCTCATGTCCAGTTCTGTAGTAGAGATGGAATTACGTAAATAACCATCAACTATAACCCAAAAAGAACCAGATTCCGTAAACAACATAGAGGAAGACTGAAGGGAATATCTTATCGAGGAAATCATATGTGTTTTGGAAGATATGCTCTTCAGGCACTTGAACCCTCTTGGATCACGTCTAGACAAATAGAAGCGGGCCGCCGAGCAATGACACGAAATGCACGTCGCGGCGGAAAGATATGGGTACGCATTTTTCCAGACAAACCAATTACAGTAAGACCTGCGGAAACACGTATGGGTTCGGGTAAAGGATCTCCCGAATATTGGGTAGCTGTTGTCAAACCCGGTCGAATACTTTATGAAATAAATGGGGTATCAGAAAATATAGCCCGAAGGGCTATCTCAATAGCAGCATCTAAAATGCCTATACGAACTCAATTCATTATTTCAGGATAGAAACGTAGAACCAAAGGAAATAGATCTTTTTTTTTTTTTGACAAATAATATTTCTTTTTAGTCCTTTGTATTTATTTTTGCATTGAAAGAACAGAAAAAAATATGATTCAACCTCAGACCTATTTGACTGTAGCAGACAACAGCGGAGCTAAAAAATTGATGTGTATTCGAATCATAGGAGCTAGCAACCGTCGATATGCTCGTATTGGCGATGTTGTTGTTGCTGTGATCAAAGAAGCAATACCAAATTCTCCCTTAGAAAGATCAGAAGTAATAAGAGCTGTAATTGTACGTACCTGCAAAGAACTCAAACGTGACAATGGTATTATAATAAGATATGATGACAACGCTGCGGTTATCGTTGATCAAGAAGGAAATCCAAAAGGAACTCGAGTTTTTGGTGCGATTGCCCGGGAATTGAGACAAAACTTTACTAAAATAGTGTCATTAGCTCCTGAGGTATTATAAGCCTAAGAAATAGGATATTTGAATGAGTAGACTGTATATCACGTATATACCCTTCTAAAAAAAAACTAAGAAAAAAGCATGTTGATTATAAAAAAATTTGGAGACACCGCGGATTTTAGTTCACCATGGGTAGGGACACTATTGCTGATATAATAACCTCTATACGAAATGCTGACATGAATAGAAAAGGGACGGTTCGAATAGCATCAACTAACATCACCGAAAACATTGTTAAAATACTTTTACGAGAAGGCTTTATTGAAAACGTGAGAAAACATCAAGAAGGAAAGAAAACTTTTTTTGTTTTAACTCTTCGACATAGAAGAAATAGGAAAGTACTATATAGAAATACTTTATATTTAAAAAGAGTCAGTCGACCTGGTCTACGAATCTATTCGAACTATCAGGGAATTCCTAGAATTTTAGGAGGAATGGGGGTTGTAATTCTTTCTACCTCTCGCGGTATAATGACAGATCGCGAGGCTCGACGAGAAGGAATTGGAGGAGAAATTTTATGTTATATATGGTAATATGGTAATTCCTCTAACATCGAATATATGAATTAGATCAAAAATTACTTAGAATGAAAGAACAAAGCGGTATGTTCTGGGTTCGTTTAGATAATGAAGATCATATTCTAGATTATATTTCATTAATTAAAGGATACGACGGAGTTCTATACGTATCAGAGGATAGGGTTAAGATTGAAGTAGTTTATGATTGAACCAGAGGTCATAGATACAATTTATAGACATAGACTCTGCACTAAGGATTCAAATGATTAAAATTAAATGGTTTTATAACTTCAACACCCCCTGTTCGCGAGAATACAATTCAAAATTTCAAATATCAAGAAACTTTATTTCTTCCAAAAACTAGATTAAGAATTAAAATTAAGGAACGACAAATATGAAAATAAGGGCTTCTGTTCGTAAAATTTGTGAAAAATGTCGTCTGATCCGCAGACGGGGACGAATTATAGTAATTTGTTCTAACCCAAAACATAAACAACGACAAGGATAATTATAATATAACTCAAAATACTAAAAGAGGACGACTTTCTTGAGTAATGGAATGTAAAAAAATGAAGAATTTGTTTTGGCATGAAATGGATATATCCATATATCTCTGACTCATATTTATGAAATGATAATATAAAATATGGCAAAAACTATACCAAAAATTGGTTCGCGTAAAAATGGACGTATTAGTTCGCGTAAAAGTGCACGTAAAATCCCAAAGGGCATTATCCATGTTCAAGCAAGTTTCAACAATACCATTGTGACTGTTACAGATGTACGAGGTCGGGTTGTTTCTTGGGCTTCCGCTGGTACTTGTGGATTCAGAGGTACAAAAAGAGGGACACCATTTGCGGCTCAAACCGCAGCAGGAAATGCTATTCGTACAGTAGTGGAGCAGGGCATGCAACGAGCAGAAGTCATGATAAAGGGTCCTGGTCTCGGACGAGATGCAGCATTACGCGCTATTCGTAGAAGCGGTATACTATTAAGTTTCGTACGGGACGTAACCCCTATGCCACATAATGGCTGTAGGCCTCCTAAAAAAAGGCGCGTGTAAAAAAAGCATTGAAGATATTTCAAGAGAAATAAACAATTCAAAGATATTTATAATATATTAATATTACTATGGTTCGAGAGAAAATACGAGTATCTACTCGGACACTGCAGTGGAAGTGTATTGAATCAAGAACAGATAGTCAATGTCTTTATTATGGGCGCTTTATTCTTTCTCCACTTATGAAAGGTCAAGCTGACACAATAGGCATTGCAATACGAAGAGCTTTACTTGGAGAAATGGAAGGAACATGTATTACACGTGCAAAATCAGATAAAATACCACATGAATACTCTACCGTCATAGGGATTCAAGAATCAGTCCATGAAATTTTAATTAATTTGAAAGAAATCATATTGAGAAGTAATCTATATGGAATTTGTGAAGCGTCTATTTGTGTTAGGGGCCCTAGATGCATAACTGCTCAAGATCTCATTTTGCCGGCTTATGTAGAAATAGTTGACAATACACAACATATAGCTAGTTTAACAGAACCAATTTATTTGTGTATTGGATTACAACTCGAGCGAAATCGCGGATATCATATAACATCGCCCAATAACTTTGAAAACGGAAGTTATCCTATAGATGCTCTATTCATGCCTGTTCGAAACGTGAATCATAGTATTCATTCTTATGGTAATGGGAATGAAAAACAAGAAATACTTTTTCTCGAAATATGGACAAATGGTAGTTTAACTCCGAAAGAAGCACTTTATGAAGCCTCCCGAAATTTAATTGATTTATTTATTCCTTTTCTCCATGCGGAAGAAGAAAACTTACATTTAGGGGACAATCAATATAAAGTTTCGTTACCACTTTTTACCTTTCATGATAGATTGGCTCAACTCAGAAAAAAAAAAATGGCATTTAAATCTATTTTTATTGACCAATTAGAATTGCCACCTAGGATCTATAATTGCCTCAAAAAGTCCAATATACATACATTAGCGAACCTTTTGAGTCAAGAAGATCTTATTAAAATTGAACATTTTAACATAGAAGACGTAAATAAAATATTTGACACTCTAGAAAAACATTTGGGAATTGAGTTACATTAAAAAAAATTGAATTTTACAGAAATTTGACAGACTAAATCAAGAATTAAATTGAATAGATATAGATATAATGTATCTAGGTAAAAGTCACCTTGAAGTGACTTTTACCTAGATACACCTGTTGTGCTATTTCACAATTGAATCTATTTAAAAAAGACCTAAAGTTAGAGATTTATCAATAGGTAATGTTGCTCCAATACCTAACCAAAGGGCCACTGCGGTACCGACCAAAAAGACGGTTGTAGCTACTGGACGACGAAATGGATTTTGGAATTTATTAACATTCTCTAAAAAAGGAACTGTTAATAATCCCGCGGGTACTGAAACCATTAAAAGAACGCCCAATAACTTATTGGGTACTGTACGAAGTATTTGAAATACTGGAAAAAAATACCATTCAGGTAATATTTCCAAAGGAGTTGCAAACGGATCTGCTGGCTCGCCAATCATTGATGGTTCTAAAACCGCTAAGCCTACGTTACATGCAATAGTACCGAGAATTACGACGGGAAAAATATATAAAAGATCATTAGGCCATGCGGGCTCCCCATAATAATTATGACCCATCCCTTTTGCTAATTTAGCCCTTAATACAGGATCATTCAAGTCAGGTTTTTTTGTTATTAGGATAGGTGAATAAATATTCAATAATTAGATTAAATTCATCCCCCGAAAGAGCCGGACACGCCGATTTTTCATCATCCGGCTCGAGCAAGAATCAAATTAAAAGAAAGAACCGCTCAATATGATATGAATGGTTATTCAGGAAGTATTTACGTTATTGTTCTTACAAATAAATGCTCAACACCCAAGTAGGCTTACAGGGTTGATCACGATCAAATGCTTTCTGGGTCGTCTCCTACCTTATGGTTGGTTTTTTTCTCCAACATTTTTGGATATCCAATTCCATTTTAAATTTAAACCAAAGGGTTTACTTGTTACTAATATAGCCTAGCCTCTATCTGTTCTTTAGATCCCCCGTTTCACTCCGATAGTATCATAGATCAGGTCAATGCAGAGGAAATGGATGCATTTCAATACTATTCAAATCAAACGATTTTAAAATTAATATAAAAATAATAGGAAATAAACATAAAAATTTTTTATTATATTTTAGAATATCACACATTCGACTGGATCTTACGGAGCCCTCTCATGTATGACATGATTCAGGGTTGATCATAGAATAAATTCTCTTTACACGAACCAGCCTATCCTCTGAACTTACTTATACGGCGGTTGGACAAAAGACACATTGGATTATGAATTTCAATGTGGCAGAGTTAAGGGGCATATACCTGCACAGCCTAATCAATAGTTCAAGTCACACACTCCCATAATCCATTTTTTTTTCGGAGAATTACCTTCAACTAGTGATGTTAAATAACTAAATATAAATAGAGTTGAAGGAAAATGTCCAAATACATGGATTATTATTTTCAATAATCCATACACGTAGCAATGAAACACTATTGTTCTTCCCCCAAATGCTAAATGAGAGATTACAAATATCTATGATATACCATTAAATTCTATAAGGGACCAGAAATACCTTGTTTACGTATCATTAAAAAATGCATTAACATAAATACCGCAGTAAGAAGAGGCAATACAAAAGTATGTAAACTATAAAAACGAGTCAAAGTGGATTGTCCCACACTAGCACTTCCACGCAATAACTCTACCAAAGGCGATCCTACTACAGGAATAGCGTCAGGTACACCTGTTACAATTTTTACTGCCCAATAACCAATTTGATCCCGAGGTAAGGAATAACCAGTTACACCAAAAGATGCGGTCAATACAGCCAGAACGACGCCCGTAACCCAAGTCAATTCACGGGGTTTTTTAAAGCCCCCGGTAAGATACACACGAAATACATGCAGGATCATCATTAGAACCATCATACTTGCCGACCACCGATGAACTGATCGTATTAACCAACCAAAGTTAGCTTCCGTCATTATATATTGAACAGAAGCGAAAGCCTCGGTAACGGTTGGACGATAGTAAAAAGTCATAGCAAAACCCGTAGCTACTTGTACTAAAAAACAAGTAAGCGTAATTCCCCCTAGACAATAAAAAATGTTGACATGAGGAGGAACATATTTACTAGTTATATCGTCTGCAATCGACTGAATCTCGAGACGTTCTTCGAACCAATCATAGACTTTATTGAGATAGGTAAAGTGCTAAAAGCCCCCCCTCTAAGAACCGTATATGAGAATTTTATCTCATACGGCTCAAGCAAACACACCTAAATAAAGATTAAAGCTTCTTAATTTATTTTCCTTTTCGGAAGATTCGAAGGAATAAAAATACGAAAGTAAAATTTTTGTATTTGCGGTGATAATGCCAATATATCAAGTCGGCTCATCTATTTTTCTGTTAATTGTTACTGGGGGCTTCTTGAATATTCTCTTTTCCTATTTTATTCTTTAGTCTTTGATTTGTTATTTTTTTAGAATGGGGCTTTTTTTTATCAGTGATAGGAATTTCTCTTGTTAAGACCCTATGAATTGATTGAAACCCTAGATTCATACTATAACCACGATGACTCAGTAAAACCTAAAAGCTAAGCCCAAAGATTCCTTGAGTAAGAACCATTGGATCATCACCTATTCAATCAATAACAGAGGTATACTGAATAAAAATACCAAAAAATTTGTCTGTTAAGAACATAAGCATTAAGGAGTTTGAAAGAAGAAAAATCTTTCAATTTATAATGTCTAATTCTTTTTTGATTTGATAAAGAAAAAATTAATTGAATCCGATCCCGAGGGCTGAATATTTATATTAAATAAATATGAATCATAGTTCAAATATTTCTTCATCCATTTTAGATATTCCGTGTTCCAGATACAAAAAAATATCCGACGAAGTAGAACCATCTCTATCAGGATAAGATGACAGATTCGTTCTCTGTACTCTCAATAGGATCAATTATAACAAGTCACACACTCATATTACGGAAATACAGAAAGAAATTCCGCGATCGAACTACCAAAAAAGGGCGTTAAAAATAGAAAGCGTAGCCGTAAAAATGCATTTTTTATTGGAAGGATAGAACTTCTTGGTTCTTTTTAATTCCCCTTATCTTGGAGATTTAATTCATTGAAATTCCATCCAATAAAACGGAAGAATTATAAATTTCCAAAATAATACATAGGAATATTGCAAATAAAGACATTGCAACTCCCATCAAAGGAGTAGTTCCCCACCCAGGAGCTACTTTACCATATTCCGAATTCAACGGTTTCAATAAAACCCCTATGGTAGTTGGTTTTGGACGAGATCTAGAACTACCCTCAATGGTTTGTGTAGCCATAAATCCTCTTTTTTTTTTATTGAGATCTGTTGACTTTGTATACCTTTCCATTGTAAATAAATGATTTTATCATAGATCCATTGAGGTCTTGAAATTATATAATAATGGAAACAGCAACCCTAGTCGCCATCTTTATATCTGGGTTACTTGTAAGTTTTACTGGGTATGCCTTATATACCGCTTTCGGGCAACCCTCTCAACAATTAAGAGATCCCTTCGAGGAACACGGGGACTAGTTGACGTGATGCGCCTTCTGATATCATTACAATATCAGAAGGCGCATCACGTCAATTGAGATAATGAGAAATCATTTAACCCTTTTTAGTTGGAACTTTCGGGGGTTCCCGAAAAAAGATAGCGAAAAAAATTATCCCTAGGGTCGAGACTAATAAAAATGTATAAACCAATGCTTCCATAGATTTGATTGTGGTTTACAATTATAGCTTCCATACCTGTTTACTCGAGATTATTTTCCCGAAAATGATAAAAAGAAAAAGGACGGTGATTTGTATCCTATGTCAAATCACAACAAAAATATAGGAAACAATTTTTTATTAGACTCCTTGTCTTCTTGTAGTTGGATCTCCAAGTTTTTGGAATGTTCCAAATTCTACCTGAGCATCTAAATCGGGGTCAATACCCGCAAAAACATCTCTGAACAAGGTTCTAGCCCCATGCCAAATGTGTCCAAAGAAGAAGAGTAGGGCAAAGGAAGCATGTCCAAAAGTAAACCAGCCCCTTGGACTACTACGAAAAACACCATCAGATTTCAAAGTAGCACGGTCCAATTCGAAAATTTCACCCAATTGAGCACGCCTAGCATATTTTTTTACAGTAGCAGGATCGCTATAACTGACTCCATTGAGTTCACCGCCATAGAACTCAACAGTTACACCTACTTGTTCAACACTATACTTAGATTCTGCTCTTCTAAAAGGAACGTCAGCTCTAACAATTCCATCCCCATCTATCAAAACGACAGGAAATGTTTCAAAAAAGGTAGGCATACGGCGTACAAAAAGTTCACGCCCGTCTTTCTCTCTAAAAATGGGGTGTCCTAACCATCCAACAGCTATTCCATCGCCGTTGTCCATTGAGCCCGCCCTAAACAACCCTCCCTTAGCCGGATTATTGCCGATGTAATCATAAAAAGCTAATTTCTCGGGAATTTTAGACCAGGCTTCGGCTAAACTTTGATTTTCCGCTAACCCGGCGCTTACTTTTCGGTATATTTCTTGCTGAAAGTATCCCTGATCCCATTGATAACGAGTGGGGCCAAATAATTCGATCGGAGTAGTTGCTGAACCATACCACATAGTTCCGGCAACAACAAAAGCTGCAAAAAAGACAGCAGCGATACTACTCGAAAGAACGGTTTCAATATTGCCCATACGTAATCCTTTGTATAGACGTTGAGGCGGACGGACACTAAGATGGAATAGACCTGCTAATATGCCTAATGTCCCTGCTGCAATATGATGAGAGGCGATTCCTCCTGGAACAAAAGGATCAAAACCTTCCACACCCCATGCTGGACTTATAGGTTGTACTTTTCCAGTTAGTCCATAAGGGTCGGATACCCAGATTCCGGGACCATACAAGCCTGTTACATGAAATGCGCCAAAACCAAAACAAGCCACTCCGGAAAGAAATAAATGAATTCCAAAAATCTTTGGCAAATCCAACGAAGGTTTTCCTGTACGTTCATCAGAAAAGATTTCTAGATCCCAATACACCCAGTGCCAAATGGCTGCTAAAAAGCACAAACCAGAAAACATAATATGTGCTCCGGCCACACCTTCGTAACTCCAAATACCCGGATCGTTTATAGTCCCCCCTGTAATACTCCAACCGCCCCATGAATTGGTTATTCCTAAACGAGTCATGAAGGGTATAACGAACATACCCTGTCTCCACATTGGATCAAGAACGGGATCAGAGGGGTCAAAAACCGCTAATTCATATAGAGCCATCGAACCAGCCCAACCGGCAACTAACGCTGTATGCATTATATGGACAGAAATCAACCGGCCGGGATCATTCAATACGACAGTATGAACACGATACCAAGGCAAACCCATGGAAATCCCCCTTTATCAAAGAAAAATGGCACTATGTAACTTTATTGCATTAGAAAAGACTATGATTATCCAATGAACTTATTTTTGTTCACTGGATTATCTCGGAACAAGGGTTAATATTTGTTCTATTCTGTTGGTAATAATAGAACATTTATGTTTGTTAGGAACAAAGAGAAACAAATCTATTCTATATCCGATAAGTATCAATATGCAATGGGAAGTTAATACCATCTTGTATCAGTAAATACTTTGCTACTTGGTGATTGTTATATTCCTAAGAAATTTTCTTTTTTTATTCTGTCTTCATTTTAAACTAAATTTTTATAATCTATGCATAACATTAAGGTTGATATTATGAAGACAATAACTCTATTATTACGTTTCCACATCAAAGTGAACCTTAGTACTTAATTTTTCTTGGATTTAATGCCTATTGGTGTTCCAAAAGTTCCCTTTCGAAGTCCTGGAGAGGAAGATGCTTCTTGGGTTGACGTATAGTGCGACTTGTCAGATATATTGGGTCGTATGGGATTTCCCCGTTCTCTCTCCCGATTTGAGATATCCCCCCTTTCGCCCGAGAAAGATTGAATAATAATAAATTTAGAGCGCGAAAGGCAATTAGATCCTTTAATAAATATGAGTTTTAGGGGGATTCAGATTAACATTATCAATTTAGAATAATTTATGGTTGGCTCGGTAGGACCAAAAAAATGAAGTACCAGGGCTCCGTTTATCAAAAACCCAATTTCATTTTGGGAATATATTGAAGATTACTAGTTACTAGTATTAAATAATATATACTTTAAACTTTTAACTAATAACTAACTGTTTTTATTTTAAATTAAAATATAAACAATTATAGAATAAACAAATGGTATTTCAATATTACGAATATGTGGAATATTAAATTTGACGAAATAAAGAATAAAAAAAACATATGTGGTATTGTCAAAATTTGTCCTATATGTGCAAAAAAAATCGGGCGGATCTTTACCCGGAGTAGAGCATAAACCTAAAAGAATTCAAAAGTCCCATTCAAGAACAAGAAAATGACATCGTGATTTGGATTTCGATGAACTGATACATCAATGAAAAGGAACTTAGATAAGTTTAGTAAATTATATTTTTTTGTCTAAATTTTTAATTTTAATAATATTTTGGATAATTATTAGTAATTGGGATAAGGGGCAAAAAAGCATATTTCTTGAAAAATATAATAGAAAATAATTCTAAATTAAAATATAATTTATAACCTTATAATTGTGAAAACCTCTACAAAACTGAAAAAAGAATCGAACCTACACATTGATTTTTTCACATTTTTTTGAACCGTGTGCATAAAAAGGTGCATGTACGGTTTCTAAGGGATGCCTTTATTATCCTAATCAATCGACTTTATCGAGAAAGATTACTTTTTTTAGGCCAAGAGGTCGATAGCGAGATCTCGAATCAACTTATTGGTCTTATGGTATATCTCAGTATCGAGGATGATACCAAGGATTTGTATTTGTTTATAAATTCTCCTGGCGGCTGGGTAATACCTGGAGTAGCTATTTATGATACTATGCAATTTGTGCGACCAGATGTACATACAATATGTATGGGGTTAGCTGCTTCAATGGGATCGTTTATACTGGTTGGGGGAGAAATTACCAAACGTTTAGCATTCCCTCACGCTTGGCGCCAATGAGTTTTTTTTTGAGAGAAAAACACTATGCCTTCGCCTTCACCATATTAAAAATGAAGTAATAATAGCATGGCACTTTGAATTCGATATGAGAAAATTTTTTCTATATTTATTTTCAAAACATTAGATTATGTATCGAAAGGGTAGTATGAAATGAATAAGATTCCCGATTTTTTTTATTGGGAGTCCGTTTCAGCGTCACAAACTTTTTTCATACTAAAAAATACTTTCTGTTTGAAAGAGTACAAAAAAAGACTTTTTTCCTTATTTTTCGAATCAAAAAGAAACTTTGGGATTGCTAACCTATAGAAGACGAAATAAATATAAAGCAACGGAGCCATCATAGTATTTTTAAACTCCTCCGAAAAGAAGGGTGGTAATTGGATCATTTACTGAGCGGGATCTGATGGATCCTATTTTTTAAATTTCTTTCACAGACATCAAAGTAAATTCCATTGTAAAGCCGTATGCAATGATAAAAAAATGCACGTACGGTTGTTCAATCTATATATTTTAAATTTTTTCTATTAACCCCCTCGCGCGCGATAGAAGAACCCCCCTTTAAGGTATATCATCAGGGTAATGATTCATCAACCTGCTAGCTCTTTTTACGAGGCTCAAACGGGAGAATTTATCTTGGAAGCGGAAGAACTATTGAAATTGCGTGAAACCCTCACAAGGGTTTATGTACAAAGAACGGGCAAACCCCTATGGGTTGTATCCGAAGATATGGAAAGGGATATTTTTATGTCAGCAACAGAAGCCCAAGCTCATGGCATTGTTGATCTTGTAGCGGTCGAATAAAATAAAAATAGTTAAACATTTTAGTTTTCCATTTTATCTTGTCACTGGATTTATCTTAAGGTTCTATTAACTAACTAGAAAAGCATTCGGTTAGGATTGATCTAAACCAGCTCATTATGTATATAATTTAGCATGCCAACTATCAAACAACTTATTAGAAACACAAGAAAGCCAATCAGAAATGTCACGAAATCCCCCGCTCTTCGGGGATGTCCTCAGCGCCGAGGAACATGTACTAGGGTGTATGTGTGACTCGTTCAGATTATGAGTTGGAACAAAAGCAAAGAAAATAAAAAATTTTTCCGGTATCAATGATCCGTACGGGTGATATAGGGTAAAATTGAAAAAGTCATGTGACTCTCTAAAAAAAGTTCTATATCATCTATTATGTATGAAATTTATGGTTTTTTTAGTGTAAATCTAAAAAAAATTTCCCATTGGTGGCGTTAACGTTATCCATTTAGCGGGAAATCCTTTGTTTAAGAGAAAAAATGTATACTCCCTTTAATTTGCAAGAACGGACTAACAGGGTCAGCTATCCAGCTAACCTTAAAAAAAAATACCGTTACTATATAGGTGGATCTAATTAATTGTGAAAGATTTATTACTGGATAATTCATGGGGTAGAGCCAAAAAAAGTTTGAACTGTACAAGTTATCAATATACAGAAATGAAGTTAAGGGGCTCCGGTGTATAGAGAGGACCTCACTGTTTAAGAAGGAACCATAGAAACGAAGGAACCCCACTATATTTTTTTATCTATATGAAAATATAATTTTTAATTTCCATATTATTAACTTAAATAAATTTTGTCTTGTTTCAAGATGCAATGTTGAAAAAAAAAAATAAAAAAACAGTGATCGGGAAGGTTATAGCAGCAAAAGCCATTGGGATTTTTTTTATACATTGGAAAAATACGTTTTGTTATTAATAGACCAGGGGGGGGGGAGAAAAGAATAACTCAATGAAAGAAAATAAATTAGTTATTCATGAAAGTTTCATTTATTCAATTCAATGACTAGAGTTAAACGAGGATATATAGCTCGCAGACGTAGAACAAAAATCCGTTTATTTGCATCAACCTTTCGCGGGGCTCATTCAAGACTTACTCGAATCATTGCTCAACAGAAAATAAAAGCTTTAGTTTCGGCTCATAGGGATAGAGATAGGCAAAAGAGAGATTTTCGTCGTTTATGGATCACTAGGATAAACGCAGTAATTCGCGAAAGGGGGGTGTACTATAATTATAGTATATTTATCCACAATCTGTATAAGAAACAGTTGCTTCTTAATCGTAAAGTACTTGCACAAATAGCTATATTAAATAGGAACTGTCTTTATATGATTTCAAATGAGATCATACAAAAAGAAGATTGGAAAGAATGCCCCGAAATTATTTAAATGAAATTCCCCGGAGTTTATTCTCCGGGAGTATAGAATCGAAAAGAGTCTGATAAAATATGCTAAATAAAAATATTCAAAATAAAAACGATTTTTTATCTTACATTATGATACAACAATCAAATTGGGAGTTTCGGGGTTTTTTTAGAACCAAGACGCAATCCATGTTTGAGTTCAGATTCCTTTTTTGATTCAATTCCTAATATATAAAAGCACATTTTTTATTTATTTTTGGTTCTCAAACTATAAGTTCTATTAGTTGACTCGGTTCTTTCAAATTGTTTCTCATTATTAAGAAAAGGTAACAAAGATAAAATACGGGCTTGTTTTATAGCAATAGTAATTAATCGTTGTTGTTTCAAGGTTAATCTATTTACCCGCCTAGATAATATTTTTCCTTGTTCGCTAATAAATCGACTAATTAAACTCATGTTTCTATAATCAATTCGATCCCCCGGTTGGATCGGGGGCAAACGCCTCCGAAAAGATCGCTTGGATTTAATAAAAGGTCGCTTGGATTTATCCATAGTTTCTTTAATTTATGTACCGAAAATCCTACTTCTTAATTATAATTTTTTTTAGGTCCAGCCGAAATAGGATTTAGTTTGTTTATTTTTCTTTTATTTATATTTTATAAATAAATATTTATATTTATATATATAAATAGAAAAAAATAGTAAATAATATATAATTAAAATAATAATAATTTAGTCCTGTCCCCCTTCGTTGAACGGATGATAGCGTTTTTATTTCTTTATCTCTCCATGAATGGTATGTTTGTAACAATAGGAACAGAATTTTCGTAATTCTAACCGACTAGGTGTATTGTGTCGATTCTTTTGAGTAATATATCGGGAAACGCCCCGGGATTCCTTATTCACACTCTTTCGAACACAACTATTACATTCCAAAATAACTTTAACTCGGACATCTTTCCCCTTAGCCATGAACCTCCTTTTTATTTTTGGGATTTTTGATTTTTGATTCAAACAATTTTTATATTTTTTTTTCAACCCGAAGTGAAGAAGAAAAAATATAGGCTAATTATAAAGAGTAATAAAAAAGTATAAAAATTAACAATTATATATACGTAATCAAACTCAAAAAGTTTCAAACGTCTACTCACATTATTTAATTAAGTATCTTGTATAATATATAATACTCTTATGCTAAATCCATTTTTTTTATTTCCATTCTGTACCCCTCTACCTTTTCTTCTTTAATTGCCCTAAAAAATAAGGGGCAATTAAAGAAGAAAAGGTAGATTTAACGTCATCAAAACTTGAGTTCAGATCCGAATAAAAAAGGGGTATTAGTCACAGAAAATCTATTCTATCTCTAACCCCCATTAAAACCTTCTCGTGTTAATAACTAGAATTAAAAAAAGGGGAATGTCAACGCATCTGGGAAAAAACGATTGATTTCTATTAATAGACCGGCTAAAGACCCAAACCATAGAGTACTTAGTACCGGTGCTACGGAAAGATATGTTTTTAGATCTCGCATGGAAAAACCTCCTTATTAATTTATGTAATGTATAAAATAAAGGTAATACATATCTAATCTATGAACAGATGTATATATAGATAGTCAAGGATTTTTTGGGTTTGTAAAGGAAATGCCTAAGCTAAAAAAAAAATGGACAAAGATAAGATATTTATTAAGAATAAGTAAGATAAGAAAAATAAAAGCATAAACTTCCTACGAAACGGAGCATTCAACAAAAGTCTTTTCTTTTTTTAAGTTTATGACAAGTTTTTTTCATATACATAATATACATAAATAAAAGCTTTTATATGATATGAGACTAAAAAGAAGAAATGGAATGGCAAGATAAATCATGTCATTTTAGGGTAAATAATTAATATAATAATAATATAAATAAGTAAGGATATGGAAAACAAGACAAGGATTCTTTACAATTAGACTATTGTAACCAATTGAACTAAAAGGGATGTAGCGCAGCTTGGTAGCGCGTTTGTTTTGGGTACAAAATGTCACAGGTTCAAATCCTGTCATCCCTACCTTTGACTCTACGAAGTAAGGAGGAATTTGTTGAAATTGAGACATATTTTTATGATACGAGATATAATATCGTATGCATACAGGATGTAGATAGAGTTTTGGGTTACAAAAAACAACAGTCTTATCCATTTTTTGTGATAAGAAAGCGCTCTTAGTTCAGTTCGGTAGAACGCGGGTCTCCAAAACCCGATGTCGTAGGTTCAAATCCTACAGAGCGTGCTTCCATTCTTGCTAGGTCGAAGTGAATTCGCGAATTAAACTGAAATAATTAAAAAAGAATATAAAAACGACCCCCCTTATCTCCACTCCACAAGAGGTCAAATTAAAATTAATTTAATTAATCAAAAGTCCAACTGATCACCACGTCTGTATTGTAAATATGCAGTTACAAATAATCCAGCCAAAGTAATAGGAATTAGGCCTAAAACGATTCCAAATAGAAAAACTTCAATCATTTCAATTCGTTTGAAAAAAAAGTATAAGGTAATATCTATCCCTAAATATTAACAGGAATTGCCCAGGAATCCCAATAACCAAAAAATTTAAATTGCCACCTCTAAAAGAACCCGAGATAAAGATTTCTTGAGTTGTTCATTTTCAAATAAGTCGTATCTTGTTCAGACCTATAAATAGAACGGAAGTTATAGTTAAAGCCGCTAGTAAAAAACCGAAATAACTTGTTAGAGTAGGCATGAAAGAGCTAAATGGAATATGTTCTTTTTATGCATATTTATAGAATAAAGCACTTACCTAAGTTTCAATTTCGAAAGGTTTGAGGAAAAATAAACAAAAATTAATAAATAGTTAAAATTTATATTTTAAGAAGAATCAGTTCAATTGAAAGTTTTTGATTCATCAATTATTACATTAAAGTAAGGTATAAAAAAAATAAATGACTTATTATCTGTGACATCTACACAGCGCGTGATTTTGAATCAACAGATTTTTTGAAAAACTCTTGAATAAACTAATCTAATTAATATTAAAAAAATAAGAACTCTCCCATAGAATTTAATTTAAAAATGAAATTTTTAATCGCTTTCACTGTAACCGAGAATAAAATTGAAAAATCATTTTCATCCATCTAACTAAAAAATATTTTGAATAAAAAAAATAAAATCTTTTTTTTGCCCAACTGGATTCTAAGACTAGTAATTCTTATTATCTT